TTTGGAAATTTAGAAAGTTCTTCCACCAAACCCTGATCAATAAACCTACAAAATCCTTCAAATTGTATCTGATTTAATCCAGGTATTGTAGACATTCCCTCATTTCCATCTCCTAGCATTTTTAATTTCCCATTTATCAAAAAATCCCACTATTGGTTCGTTCTTCACCAAATTTTTAGAAATGATCTAGCAATGATGGAATTTATATTCTGTTTACTGAATCACATGAAATTTTACCCAACTCCATATCTCGAATAGAATGTATGAAATACGTATGAATGAAGAAAAAAAGAATTTTCTACGTTAATTGAAATTTGGAACGGATACAAATTGAAAGGAATTTTTAAAACAATTCGAGAAAAAAAAATTGTCCACTTAATCTTAATTAAGGTTAAGTTATAGAATTTTGGAGAGAATATCAAACAAAAAAATGATTGAATTTCTATCATTCTCATTATTATGATATTACATATATGAAGTTTCTAATAGAAAATCTAAATAGAAGAGCGATTTATTTATTTATTAAAGACGTATGTAGATATTAATATCCGTGTTCTCCTTTTTGTATTGATGTTCCTATTTTAAACAGCCTCGTTTGTGCTAAAATAGAAATTTTATATTCAACTCTAAGTAATAAATAAAAAATTTAAAATAAAATTGGGGTTTACATATACTAATAATTGTTGCTATAATTTAAATTGAGAAGGTTTTTTAAACTGAATAGTAATGTATCAATTTATATGTTTTTATATGATTAAGAAAAGAAAAAAACTTTGAGATTCAATTTAAATCGTTCCTGCATTTCCAAGAAGTTAATGGTTCAAATTTGTTTGACTTTTGCGAATGAAAACAGACAGACTAGAACGTGGGAAAGTTGGTTATTTTGAGATACCCTACAGGGGCGTATCAAATCCAACGGAAAGCGAAGAGTTTCTTTTAGGCAAAAAGGCATTAAAAAAACGTAACCCCCGACGCACCGCGTGTACACATACAATAAATAATAAATACAAGAGAGTGCAGTAATACAGGATATATTTCATTTTTCTCTAGTTTTATATCGTTTTGGCGGCATGGCCGAGTGGTAAGGCGGGGGACTGCAAATCCTTTTTCCCCAGTTCAAATCCGGGTGTCGCCTGATCAACAAAAGGTGTAAAACCCTACTTTTGTGCTGCTAATAGAACTCGCCAAAATTTTTCTCATAGAAGCAGAAAAAAGGAGCTCTTGATACTTGTTTGATTCGAAACAGGCGAGTAGCGGTTTTCAAAAAAAGTGTAAATGTAAATAAATCGAGGATTCAACGATATATTCGAACCGTATAAAAACTTCGGAATTCTCTTGGTCTGCAATAAGAAATTGGAAAGAATTTTTTGTTCGGCAACATCGAATCAAGCATATATTATCTCTCCACTTTTTCACAGAGATAGTTGAAAAGGGTTATGCATTCGATCAAATACATAATTTGATATTTATTTATCTTTTTATGCTTTTTACTTAATGAGTAGCAATAACCAAAAAGGCCTTATTTTTCCTACATGTTTTCCATTAGTAACGTTTGCTAGAGATGTTACTACGTATTTTGCTTTATATTCACCTTTCCTTTTATTTAATGTTTTAATGTTTCGAAACCGTCTAGGAATTTGTCATTAAATGAGTTCGTTTAGTAGAAGTTAATTTAGTAAATTGGGATATCGATATTATTCGGTCCGAATCCTTTTTTTGACTCTGCACCATGGATTCCACTATACTAAATAGTATAGAGGAATAGAATAATTCAATTCCTTCATATTTTGAGAGATCCTATTTATATAGATAAGGGGACATAATTCACATGGATATAGTAAGTCTCGCTTGGGCTGCTTTAATGGTAGTCTTTACATTTTCCCTTTCACTTATAGTATGGGGAAGAAGTGGACTCTAGGAGTATTACTAATTAATCAAACTGTATCGATTGTTTTCTAGATCGTTCTGCAACACGTTTTGCACTATATTAAAACGAAAAAATATTTTGAATTCCATTCGATTCCGAGGGAGTAATCCATTATATCACACTTTTTCAATCAAACAGATATTTCACCAACTCCCATCTTTGTATTTCGAAAGGAATACTGAGAAAAGGAAATTCATTATAATAAAATTATAAAAATGATTGCGAACCATTCTATTTCAATCAATGGGTTCTTACCACAGAATTATAGAGGAGTACTAAGGAAATTATTCCTTCTTTACTTTAATTAATAAGTCGTTTAGTTAAGTATATTTGGTTAAGTATATATGCATAAATATATATCCTTTTCTCTGAATTCTATTAATAGGAAAAGTGTTATACACATAGACATCGTGGTTGTTGAACGAGATATTATACATAAGAGAACCTTCACTCGGATGAGTCCCATATTACACACTTACTACTTGCTTTAGCTTTAGAATTTTTTCAATTGTATTTTATTATACATTTATTATACATTATTATAAAATTCTAAAGATTTTTTATTATAAAGATTATAAAGTAGACCTTTACACATTCTACACTCTAATAGATAGACCATAGGGTCTATCTATTAGAATACTACCCCGACCAGAATTAGCTTATTTCCATTATTTTTAAGACGCTAAAATTGGAATCCCTTTTTTTTTTTTTTATAAGAACTTAAACTTATAAGTCAAGCTTAATTCCAATTAATTTTTTTCACTTACTGTTTTTACGTAAATTATAAGTAGAAAGGCCGTAGGAACTAGAATGAATAGCACAGTAGCAATAAAAGCAAGAATATTTACTTCCATAATATAATCTTTTTTTACTTCACAATAACTCGGGATTTAATCCCCTAGAGATCATAAACCTTTTGAATCAATTACCTCTCAATGTTTTGAAATAAGATCCATAAAAATTCGTCGTCAAAAACGGAAGAGTATAACAAAGGGGTTTTTTTATCCGTACCGAACCCCAATTTAGATTCGGGACCTAATCTAAAATTCCTTTATTTGGTTCCGTTCTTTTTTCTATAGCGTACCTTGCATTTTTTCATGTACAATCATCTGATCAAGTATCATCAGACCACTCTTCTACTTTGATTAGTTATAAATTTTGATTAGTTATAAGTTATAAATAAATAATATATATATATATTAGTCTATTCCAGGTATCTGGAATAATCGAAAAAAGAGACTTGGAATACTTAGTATTAGTATAATGCTACCAATAATTGTACTAATACGCCCTTTATTCTGCCAAAAAGGGAAAGAAAAGGAAATAAAGAACCCTTTTTAGTTTGGGAAAAAGATTTTGCCCTCGGCTCCCTTTCATAGTCATAGAAGGTAATAGATGGATTGGATTGATTGATGTATTTTTATTGGATCCGCCGGGACTGACGGGGCTCGAACCCGCAGCTTCCGCCTTGACAGGGCGGTGCTCTGACCAATTGAACTACAATCCCAATGAAATAGGGGATCTAGCAAAGATTTTTAGTCTTTTTTATCTCCGTATCGAGTATTTATGAAGGGCAAGGGGGTTATTGATAAATTGACGAATTGTTGGGCCGAGCTGGATTTGAACCAGCGTAGGCATATTGCCAACGAATTTACAGTCCGTCCCCATTAACCGCTCGGGCATCGACCCAGGACGAATCGCCTTAAAACTTATTGGTAATCCATGATTACCTTTCTTTCGTAGTATCCTACCCCCAGGGGAATTCGAATCCCCGCCGCCTCCTTGAAAGAGAGATGTCCTGAACCACTAGACGATGGGGGCCTGTTTGTCCAACCGCCATCATACTATGATCATAGTATCATCAGTTTTTTTAAATTGTCAATACTAAATTATACTATAACTATCTATATTATATCTATAATATTATATCGAATATAGATATATATTCTATACTATAACTAACTATAAAAACTATAAAATCGAATATAGATATATATTCTATACTATAACTAACTATAAAAACTATTATATATTATTATATATTATATATATAGTTATATATTATATAGTTATATATTATTATATATATAGTTATATATATAGTATTTTATAGTATTTAGTCTAATATTAATTATTAATATAAAAAATAAAAAACGAAAATAATAAAAAATAATAAAAAGAATAGGATTTTATCGTGGAGTCATTAGTCTAAAAGGGGTGGGATTAAGTTTTATTTCTTTCTCTTTCAGTCTTCCGTTCATTCAGTGTTAAAATAAGATTAAGATATTCTTAATCTCATATTAAATAAAACAGGAAATTTAGAAACAATAAATTTAGTAACCGGGATCCAGAAAATAAAATTTTTAAAATCTTTTTCATTTTGTTCAGGGAACAAGCCAAGTAGAATCTCTTCATCACATGATTCGTCGAAATATCTTGAAATTGATGTTTCAATCGAATTGGTAAGTGTACGTTGTACGTGTAAGTGAACTTTATTCTGTTGGGAATAAATTCAGTCAAGAAAAGAAAACAGGTTCCATTTTCAAACAATTTATTGCACTTTACCCTAGACTTGCGCGGTAAATCCATTTATTATTATTCGAAACTGAACCATCAACATGAACCACCAATCAACTACTATGAGTCTACTGGATGTACTATGTATTATGTATATATAGATAGATATTTTTTAGATTTTATCTAGCTATATCTAGCTATAGGATATAGACATTTTATCGATATAGCAATCTATTCAGGAATTCATCAACCAGTAAATAAGCCCTTTTAACTCAGTGGTAGAGTAACGCCATGGTAAGGCGTAAGTCATCGGTTCAAATCCGATAAGGGGCTCTGATTTTTTCCTAAACCTCCAAGCATAATATTCATATTTGAAATGAAGGAAGAATACAGATATTAGTATTCTGTCTTTGTAAAAACCAAGTAACGAACGGGATAATAGAGTATTTTTCTACTAAGTTAGAGTCTACTAGTTATCTAGTTATAAAGTTAAGTATTTATTCAAAAAATTTGAATTATTATAATTATAAATATTGATTAATTGATTAAGTTACTT